GGCCAATTCAGCAGCTTTTTGTTCCATTTCCCGTGGAGTAAAATTCTCATCAGTACGAGTCAATGGAATGGCTCCCTGGCCTCTGATATCCATATAAAGGACACGACGAGCAAAAATACCCTCTTTAACTTCTATTCTGACGGACTGAATATCTTTTATAAGAAATCGGAGGAAGACCCGACGATTTTTTCCAGGAAATCCCCAACGAAAGATACACACTATTCCATCTTTTCTATCAAATCGATCATAACCACTACCTACATTCCACGAAATTGTGCACCACAAATAGGAGCTAATAAAAAGACCCGCGATCCCATAGAAAGACATCACAATTCCTTGTGGAAAAAAAACTATTTCCTGAGACGGAAATAAAGATATCAAATTTCTACCAAGATAACTCGAGGTTCCAACCAACAAGAATCCTAATGAACCTAAAAAAAGGATAACAGCCCAGCAGAAATTACTTGTTTTTCGAGCCCCCGTTATAGGTTCTATCCATATATGTTCTGATCGACAACTCATACTTGATCCAGTTGCTTTTTTTGGAATTGAGAGAATACCCCAAATGAATTTGACTTTAGTCCGTTTGTTTCCGAAGTAACTCGCATCAACTAGCACTAGGTTGATGTGAACCTTTAGGAGTAATTCATTAAATTGGTTAGATCTAAACTAATAACATACCCTTCGTATGATCTCACTAAAGATAGCCACATGTATATAGATAGACCAACTTTACAGTTCAGCCATCCGCCGAGTTGGGTCTATTTGAAAATAGCTAGAATATAGCATTTTTGGGAGATTTTCGGCGGAAGCCGCTTATACCAAATATACCAATATACCAAATATACAAAATTTTGCTAAATGGATATCCGTGTTATGATACAAGCGTTAGTTTTGAAAAAAAAAAATAGATGAGATTTTGTGCCCTCGCCTCTAAACAATTTTGTTTTTTTGAATATGAAGAAATAAAGAAGCTATTGCGATTGCCGGAAATACTAGGCCTACTAAAGGGACCAAAACAGAGGGAAAGGTAAGATTTGTCATAGAATGGGTACCTCGATTTACTATTTGTACCTGTTATTATTATTTAGATTTTATATTTTATAATATAAAGATATCTTATTATATATAAAGTATAAAGATATCTTATTATAATTTGATATTGATAATTCTAAATAAATAAAAATATCTTATTATTTTATAAAATTTTATTTTATAATATAAAGAAGATATAAAGATATCTTATTAGAATTTGAAAATTCTAAATTGGAATTTTTATTAAATTGGAATTATTATTACTTATTATCTAATCTATCTAATCTAATATTAATAAATATAGATATAAGTATCTAGCTAAGTGAGTTATAGAATGTAGTTTTTCATCTTTCTATATGAAAGATTTGAAAGGATATGGATGAGATATTTTTTTCTTCATTTTTTTGCTCTTGTCTTCGAATTTCATTTACTAAGCAAAAACTCTCTTAAAAATGAATTAGATTCTATTTATTTAGATTCTATTTATATTGAATATTGAAGGGTTTGTTAGAATCCCATCCAGCAGGGATTCTTAGTCAAAATAGGATTATCGTAATAGAAAGATAAAAAATTATATATTTTCTATATTTTAATTATATATGACGAGAAGAAGATATTTTTTTATTTGCCTAATTCACGAAAATAAGAATTTCCTCTTTTATCTTGTTGATAGAGACCTTGATCAATAATCAATAATCAGGAATATAGAAAAAGGGGCGGATTTTCGATTTTCTGTGACTTTTGCTTCTTTGATACAATTAGATCTTATGTCAACAAAGAAAACCCCATTCGTCTAATTTTGACTTGGATTCCGATATACTAATTACTTGTTTGCTCAAAATAATTGAACTTAATGTTCTAATTTTGATTCAAAGGAAAGAAAGTGTGGAGTTCAAATAACTCACTCAGAACGCTTTTTAAAGGATTACGTGGTACGATTAGATCGAATAAGCCCTTCTGGAATAAATACTCAGCCGCTTGTGAACCTTCGGGTACTGTTTTATTCAATGTTTGTTCAATTACTCTTTTACCCGCAAAGGCAATGTAGGCATTGGGTTCGGCAATAATAATATCCCCCAACATACCAAAACTAGCTGTCACCCCACCAGTAGTAGGAGATGTAAGGATTGGTACATAGAATAACTTTTTATTTGATTGATAATCATATAAAGCAGAAGATATTTTAGCCATTTGCATCAAGCTCAAACTTCCTTCTTGCATGCGTGCTCCTCCGGAAGCACACACTATAATAAGAGGTAGAAATTCTTTAGTAGCGTATTCAATCAAACGGGTAATTTTCTCACCGACTACGGATCCCATACTACCCCCCATAAACTGAAAATCCATAACCCCAATTGCTACGGTAATACCGTTTAATTGCCCTATGCCTGTTTGAACAGCCTCGGTTAATCCTGTCTTTCTTTGATAAGAATCGATACGATTTTTATAAGGCTCTTCCTCGGAA